CTACAACCCAAATGGAAACCAAGCCTTTCGTGGTTCAAGAATGCCGAATCTCGTCTTAATCATCATTTGTCAGGACTTTTCGGAGTAAGTTCTTTGGCTTGGACAGGACATTTAGTCCATGTCGCTATTCCTGGATCTAGAGGAGAATACGTCAGATGGAGTAATTTCTTAGATGTATCACCGCACCCCCAAGGGTTGGGACCCCTTTTTACGGGTCAATGGAATCTTTATGCACAAAACCCTGATTCGAATAATCATTTATTTAGTACTTCCCAAGGAGCGGGAACTGCCATTCTAACCCTTCTTGGGGGATTCCATCCACAAACACAAAGTTTATGGTTGACCGATATCGCTCATCATCATTTAGCTATTGCCTTTATTTTTCTAATTGCTGGTCATATGTATAGAACTAACTTCGGAATTGGGCACAGTATCAAAGATCTTTTAGAAGCACATACTCCTCCAGGGGGTCGATTAGGACGTGGACATAAAGGTCTTTATGACACAATCAATAACTCGATTCATTTTCAATTAGGTCTTGCTCTAGCTTCTTTAGGGGTTATTACCTCCTTAGTAGCTCAACATATGTACTCTTTACCTGCTTATGCATTCATCGCACAAGACTTTACCACTCAAGCTGCCTTATATACTCATCACCAATATATTGCAGGGTTCATCATGACAGGAGCCTTTGCTCATGGAGCTATATTTTTTATTAGAGATTACAATCCAGCTCAGAATGAGAATAATGTATTGGCAAGAATGTTGGACCATAAAGAAGCGATCATATCACATTTAAGCTGGGCAAGTCTTTTTCTGGGGTTCCATACTTTGGGCCTTTATGTTCATAACGATGTCATGCTTGCTTTTGGTACTCCGGAAAAACAAATTTTAATCGAACCGATATTTGCTCAATGGATACAATCTGCTCATGGTAAGACTTCTTACGGATTTGATGTACTCTTATCTTCAACGAGCGGCCCAGCCTTTAATGCAGGTCGAAACATATGGTTACCCGGATGGTTGAATGCTGTTAATGAAAATAGAAATTCTCTTTTCTTAACAATAGGCCCTGGAGATTTCTTAGTTCATCATGCTATTGCTTTAGGTTTGCATACAACTACATTGATTTTAGTAAAGGGTGCTTTAGACGCACGTGGTTCTAAATTGATGCCGGATAAAAAAGATTTTGGTTATAGTTTTCCTTGCGACGGACCAGGGCGTGGTGGTACTTGTGATATTTCTGCTTGGGACGCTTTTTATTTGGCAGTTTTCTGGATGTTAAATACCATTGGATGGGTTACTTTTTATTGGCATTGGAAACATATCACTTTATGGCAGGGTAATGTTTCACAATTTAATGAGTCCTCCACCTATTTGATGGGATGGTTAAGAGATTATCTATGGTTAAACTCTTCACAACTTATCAATGGATATAATCCTTTTGGTATGAATAGTTTATCGGTATGGGCATGGATGTTCTTATTTGGACATCTTGTTTGGGCTACAGGGTTTATGTTCTTAATTTCTTGGCGTGGATATTGGCAGGAATTGATTGAAACTTTAGCATGGGCTCATGAACGGACACCTTTGGCTAATTTGATTCGCTGGAGAGATAAACCGGTTGCTCTTTCCATCGTGCAAGCAAGATTGGTCGGATTAGCCCACTTTTCCGTAGGTTATATATTTACTTACGCAGCTTTCTTGATAGCCTCAACATCAGGAAAATTTGGTTAATATAGTTATTTATTGTCTTTTGATATACTCTAACAATTTTATTTTTTGGAGAGGTAGAATTCTGCCTTCTTATATTTTTATATCCAGGATTTGAACTGTATCGTTTATAACAATAGGTAATTTCATTTTATGGCAAAAAAAAGTTTAATTCAGAGGGAACACAAGCGAAAGAAATTGGAAGAAAAATATCGTTTGATTCGTCAATCCCTAAAAAAGAAAAGCAAAGCCTCATCCCTTAGTCAAAAACAAAAAATAGAAATTCAGAGAAAATTGCAATCTCTACCACGTAACAGTGCACCTATACGTCTTCATAGACGTTGTCTTTTTACTGGAAGACCTAGAGCTCACTATCGAGATTTTGGACTATCCGGGCACATACTTCGAGAAATGGTTCATGCATGTTTGTTACCGGGTGCAACAAAATCAAGTTGGTAAGGATAACAATATCATTTCTATTTTCTATTTTTATCTAAAAGATTTTTCAATATCGCTTCCCAATTGTACCTATTTTTATGGATTTCTTTGACCTAGATTTTATGTACCCTCTATCCATTTAGAAAGAAATGGACACAATATACCATTTGTTTCGTTTTTGTAATGTAAAGAGGGTATCCAATCTTTTAATTTTTTTCTTTCTTTTTTCGAAAACCATACCATTACCATATTTGAGTTATGGCCCTTAGTACACGTCATGATCTAACTCAACTTAGTTGACTATGATTCAAGGGTTCAAAACTAATTGACTCAACAACAAGTTTTTTTGCAAATTCTATTGCAGACTTTTGATTTCATCATAGCTATGCTATGGAATTGGAAAAATCTTATTTATTCTTAAATAACCATATTATGGTTATAGATCCATTCGATTTCATATTAGAACAATGCAAACCATCCTATTTCAAATCTTGAAAATAAAATAATATTTTCTTTTTTTTTTCTCTTAATCCTAGGATATTCGATTCACTTTTCTTTTATCTTCGCAAAAAAAAAAAAAGAAAAATTAATATATTCATATATAAAATTAATATATTCATATTTTAGTAAATAATAAGGAGATTTTATGAATTTTCAAACATTCCAAAAATATATTATTCAATCATATTCCACCTTTCCCTTTAAAAAGCCCTTACCCCCTGGGAGGAACACTTTAATAGAAAGAGTTTTTAGTTCCAGTAATGATTATGACTCTACAGGAATTTTTTTTAAGTATTGTTTGAAGTATGGTGGTGACACTGAAACTGAGCAAAACAAAAAAGTTTTAAAAAAAATTATAAAAGAGTTTCATAAAGACTTTCGATCGCTAGATAAAAAAAAGGAAGCTGTCGACAAAATCTTAAATAAACACAGTTTTTTTTCTTCCGTAATAAAACGTACAAATCTTTTGAAATATAATTATGATTTTTTAATTCGTCATTTTTATTCATTTTCATATGAATACGATATCAATATCGAAATTGAGAACTATATTCCAGATATTCTTTATGAATGTAAATCAGAAATTGTAGAATCAATTATGGATATGTTTGAAAATGATCCAAATAATTTGAGAAACTTCTTCCATCTTATTTTAGTTAACGGATTTCTAGTTTTAAGATTTAAATTGAATTCTTTTATTCCTAAGACTATTCCTCAAACTACTCTTGGGTTCCCTAATACTACTTGGCTGTATAGTAGCTACGAAATAAACTTGTATTGTAAAAAAATAAAAAAGAAATTTGCTAAAAGTCCTTGTTCCTATGATACCAACCCTTTGACTGATGAAATAACTAAAAATAAAGAAATCACTTTTGATAATATCAATTCAGAAAACTTGTCAAGTGACAATAATGCAAATTCACAGGAAAAAGTATCCTTAACTAAATATCAAAAGAATCTCTCTTTAATTAAATACCAAAATCCAGAGGATGTATTTGCACCATACGCTCATTTATGGACTTTTTGTGAAAATTGTGAGAGATCCATTTACAAAGAATATGCGCAAAGAAATAAATATATTTGTCAACATTGTGCATTTCATTTACCAATGGAGAGTTTAGATCGAATCGAATCTTTGATTGATTCTGGTACTTGGGATCCTACGGATGAGAATATGGTTTCTATTGATCCCTATGAGATTCTTAGAAAAAATCTTCATATAGAAGATTTGAAACAATATTTTGAACAATGTAAAAAAAGCCAACTTTCATTTTTCTTAGACACGGATGACAAGTTACAGGATAAAGAATTTGACTATTTTGACTTTCGTGAAATATGGAAAATGTACCTATGGATATTTTATCAAAATCAAATTTACCGTGAAATTGAATCAAATTGGTACCTTATTCCTTTTAACGAAGGTATATCAAGGGTATTGAATATACCCATAAATGATGATGAGTATTATGATAAGAGATTTGACGAATTATTACAGGAGAACGAACTTGAAGACCTTCTCAATTTTCTTCCCTCAGATGAAGAGGAACTCGATTCAGAAGGTCGAGATCCAGAGAAATCCACTGTAGAACAAACTAGTGCAGAAGAATCCACTGCAGAACAAGTTTCGGCAGAGCAAATGTCTACAGATACAGACAAATCCACTGCAGAACAAGTTTCTGCAGAGCAAACATCTACAGATACAGACGAATTCACTGCAGAAGAATCTATTGTAAAGAAATATACTTTAAAGGAATTAGTGCAACTATTTATTCTAGAAGAAATAGAAGCAAAAGAAGAAATAGAAGCAAAAGAAGAACTAGAAGCAAAAGAAGAACTAGAAGCAAAAGAAGAAATAGAAGCAAAAGAAGAACTAGAAGTAAAAGAAGAACTAGAAGCAAAAGAAGAACTAGAAGCAAAAGAAGAACTAGAAGAAAAAGAAAAAAACCTTGCTTCTGCTGATGATGAAAATGCTAATCAAAATTCAGAAAAATCAATAAAATCAGAAGAATCAACAGAATCAGAAGAATCACAAGCATCAGAAAAAGATATACCTTACATAGATAAGGTCGATTCTTATCAAAGAGAAACAGGTTTGACTGACGCTGTTCAAACAGGAATAGGTGAACTCGACGGTATCCCTGTAGCACTTGCGGTTATGGATTTTCAGTTTATAGGAGGAAGTATGGGGTCGGTAGTGGGTGAAAAAATAACCCGTCTAATTGAGAATGCTAGGATTTTAGGTTTACCTATCATCATTTCTTGTGCTTCTGGAGGAGCTCGTATGCAAGAAGGAAGTTTCAGCTTAATGCAGATGGCTAAAATATCTTCAATTTTATTGAATTATCCATTCTTTAATGACATATTTTTAGTGTCACTTTTAACATCGCCTACAACAGGTGGTGTCACAGCCAGTTTTGGAATGCTTGGTGATATAATTATTGGCGAACCAGATGCATACATTGCATTTGCGGGTAAAAGAGTAATTGAAGAAGTAATGAAAATCGAAGTACCCGAGGGTCTACAGGAAGCTGAATATTTATTTGAAAAAGGCTCATTGGATTCAATTGTACCGCGTAATCTTTTAAAAGGTGTTCTTAGTGAATTATTTAAGTTCCACCCAAGTTTAATTTTAAAACCAATGCGAAAGAAAAGGAACTGGAGAGTTTGAATTTTGAATAAAAAAAAATTGATAAACTAGACGAGATGAGCAAATTAAGAATATTCTATTCTTTTCTATTCTTTTATGTCCATTCAGTCTTTTTGACTTGCGGAATTACTATAGAATATGTGAGAATGACGATACAATAAGAATTCAAAGAGTTTACACTGATAACAAAATAAGTGTACTTGTAAATGAAAGGATTATCAATCAGAGGCAAAATTAGGTAGGAGCATCATACATCATAGAAGAACAATATTTAGAATTAAAGAGGAAAATTCTCAAAAATTTTGAAAATTTTTTGTTAGGAACGACTTTTCGATTCTAGTAAAGAAATTTCTAAAATTCTTATTTCTTTTTGTATTGATGCTGCACTAAAAAAATCCAATCACTTTCTTTTTTTTTATTTCTTTTTAGATTTTTTGTTATAATTGCTATGCTAACTATGTCACTTACTAGTTTTTTTAGAATTTGAATGAAGTTGGGTTGGGATTCAAATATTTTATTTTTTTTTTGAATCTCAACTTCAAAAAAAAGGATCTCTTTTTATTTTATATGAAATGAATGGATATCTACTTATCTTTTCTTATTTTAGATTTTTAACTTAATATTTATAAATATTTCTAAAAGATAATAAAATATGAAAAAACCTAAACGAAGAATTACTGCTCCACGCATGAATCGGCGTCTTTTTTCTAAACGTTTTCGTTTACTTAGACCTATACGACGTAAGATACAAAAAGGACTTATTCATATTCAAGCAAGTTCTAACAATACCATGATAACTGTTACAGATTTGGGAGGTCAAGTAGTTTCTTGGGATTCCGCTGGTACTTCTCGATTCAAAGGTCCAAAAAAAGCAACACCCTATGCTGCCCAAACCGCAACAAGAAATGCTATTTATATGTTAGTAAAAGAGGGTATGGAACGAGCAGCAATTTTGATAAACGGTGCCGGTCCCGGAAGAGCTGCAGCATTAAGAACCGTTCTTCAGAGTGGTGTAAAATTAAATTTCATACGTGATGTAACACCTATGCCACATAATGGATGCCGACCTCCTAAAAGAAGACGTGTTTAAAAAAAATCTTTTAATTAAATTTCAATTAATTAATTGAAAAAAGAAACTCTGGTGTGGTGTATAGAGACGACCTTCTCGTTTGAGAGGTAACCATAGAAATGAAGGAATCCATTATTTTTTTTGAATTGAATATAGAATTCGTTATTGAAGAACGGGAAGAAAAGCAAGAATCGTGGTTGAGAAGGTTAAGGTTTTAGTAGCAAAACCCATAGGAATCGATATTTGATATATTGGAATAGTTCGCTTTGTTATTGATTGACCCTAGTCGAAGAAAAGAATAACTGGGAAAAAACAGATATGGTAAACATTTTGTATATCGTATTTGGAAAAGCAAAAAAAATGATTAACCTATCGATTAATATTCTTAATTTTCAAAATTCAAGAAATAATAATAATTAAATAATTAGTGAAAGTTACTGTAGACTTCTCGAATTTTTGTCGAGATTTGATTTTATTTTTGATGCTTTTATTCAAAATAGTAGCAAAAATTTTGACGTGATCAATTTCTCCACTCTTTTGAAAATTATCAAAAGAACTTTGTTTCGATTAAGTTTTAATAAAATATGTTTTTTCATAAAATATGTAAAATATTTTATTTTATTTCATAAAATATGTAAAATAAATATGTAAAATATGTTATTTCATAAAATGAAATTTTATGAAATAACATATTTTATTACTATTTTTTTCACTATTATTTTATATTTTATTTATTTTTTTTATGATAAAAAACATTGAGATATTCTTAAAAAAAAAAAAGACTCTTATTAGAAATTAGAAAGAAGAGTCTTGAGTTAAGAAAACTAAGGAAATTGACTCAACAACAAGTTTTTTTCTCTGTTGCAGACTTTTGATTTTATCATAGTTATTTTATTTTATAGTTATTCTACGGAATTTGAAAAATCTTATTCATTCTTAAGTAACCATATTATATTATGCATATAGATCGATTCGATTTCATATTATAAGGATCCAAGCCATCATATTGGATTTCATTTATTTATATAAGTTCAATGTCTCCGTAAGATTCTATCGCGAGTTTAACATTAACGTATTGTTAAAGATATAGTGAAAAACATAAGGTTTAGATCGATCTAGATCAAACAATTAT